ATAGACACACTCCTATGAACGTGAAAAATATACCGGATTAGTCAACTCTCGACTTGAAATTCTCAAGTCATTCACAACTGTTTAGTCAAAAATACGAATTTTTTTGATCGAACTTTATATTCTAGTTTCCTTTGTTTACTGCAGGACATGTCTCCGTTCAATATTCATCGACTGAAATCCTATTTCCATTACATGTATTTCAATTTGAGTTAGTTATATATAGTTAGTATAACTAACTATTGTTATTATACAAATTATACAAATTCTCTCGTTTTCATCTTACCTAGGATTCTCTCGAACTCTCGAAAGAAAAGGAATTTATTTTATATATATTTTATATAAATGAATATATTCTAATTATTAGAAATTGAAATCCATTTTGAGTATCTTTATATATTTCTATTCTTGTATGAATAGAGGAGGGTTTTCCTCTTTTCTTAGAGAGTTCGAATAGAACAAGTAGTCAGATGTAAGATAATTTATAGAAATTTCCATCTCATCTCAAGGTTTAGAATAGATCGGTGTTGGTATATTCCTTTTCTTAATATCCAGGCTGAGGAGTTTCTATTGATTGAATAGTGAACGTGAATACAGAAAGAGAATACTACCCCCCTTTTGTGATGTGGTTTGCTAGGTTTCGGGAAGGTATACAAAGACAAAAGCCTAGTTGACGTTTTTGACAATGTTTACAATGAAACTTACCAAATATAGTTGTTTTTCAAACTTTAGCTTGTACACAAAGAAAGCAGGTCATTCCTATACTAGAGGGAGAGTATCACTAACTTTCTGATTGTGGACAGAAAAGGAGGAAAATTAATATGGAATTCAACTCCGAAGATTCATGAAGCAAATAAGTTTGTTTAGCCACACGATTGGATAAATATCCATTGAGCCCATTAAAATGAATTGAAATGTGTTTTTGCTTTCATTTTTATGTTCGGCTTTAAAAGATACTCGTGACCGGGCTTATAGAAATAATTTAGGAATACTTTTTTTGATGAAAAAACTGGTCGGTTACAAGCAACAAACTAGAATGGGTAAATTAAAATTATACAATTTTTTTATTTTCCTTTTTTAGGGCTCTAGGGCTATACGGACTCGAACCGTAGACTTTCTCGGTAAAACATATCAAACTTTTTATTATCAAAATGATCTGAACTGTTTCAAAGACCCAACATGCAATTTTTTGTGCATTGGGCTCTTTCATTAACTGATATTTCTATCAGTTAGTCCGCCATATTTTTTTTTGATAGAAAAATAGGAGATGGCTCCATGTGCTCTGAGTCATTATTTTAATTCTGATCCAGGAACACTACCAAAGTGTTTCAAAGGGGGTATCTTGACGTAGGTCTGCCTCTGGCCTAGATTAACCTAAGTTAGATGAAGTATTAACCTAAGTTAGATGAAGTCTCTATCGCTCTGCTTAAAAATTAAATATGAAACTTCATACACCTTAAAGTTCATAGGGCGAAAAGATCTTTTTTTGAGGTCCTTGTACTCATTATGCCTAGCATTGAATAGACATTTACCTTATCAATATCTCAAATCGACTATGGGGCCTGTTTGGCACCTAAAAGGGACAAGACTGAACCCCTTGTCAGGCTATTGTTCTCTTGTTCCCTCAAAGTTATGGAGTAAGACATCGATTTCTCAATAAGATAAATTCTTTTGATTGCATGATGGACCCCCCTGAAAAACATTGGCGCGCGTGTAAACGAGGTGCTCTACCTAACTGAGCTATAGCCCTTAGTGCTTGTAATACCTATTTTATTATGTAGATAATTTCTTGTCAAGATGAATATTCCACGATCCAAGATCATAGTTCTTTGATCTGTTTGCGCGTTATTGCTTATAAGTAATTTCTATATTATAATCCATCGATGGGATGGGTCCCATTTGGTTTTCTTTGTGATGATAAACGGCCTACTTAACTCAGTGGTTAGAGTATTGCTTTCATACGGCGGGAGTCATTGGTTCAAATCCAATAGTAGGTAGAACTTATTAGATCCCACCGACTCTGGTCTCTAATAAGTTTTTATATCCATCTGCTTTTATTGATATTTATTTTGTATCTTTTATATTTCTTTTTTTTTTGTTGGATCAAAATAGAATTACGCCTGATTTAATTCTGTCGAGTGAATACAATCAAATCAAATCAAATAAAAAAATAGACCAAACCTCTTTTGATTATTCGGACACACCAACTAGTTCCGAAATCTCATTGATCGTCTCGACTCGTGTCCTAGCTCGTCGGAGAGCTAGATTTGCCTCAATTTTTTGTCTCTTTCCTTCAGCTTTTCTTAAATTAGCTTCTGCTATTTCAAGAGTTTGCCGGGCTTCTTGTGAATCGATGTCACTACCTTTCTCCGCATCATTTACTAAAACAGTGATCTCATTATTACCTATTCTAGCAAAACCTCCCATCAAAGCCATCGTTAACCATTGGCCGTCAAGACGTATTTTCAAAATACCTATATCGACGGCTGTAGCAACAGAGGCG